TATTTTGATATAGAAAATAAAATTTTTGAGATTGACAGCGATCATTCTTTTCTGAGTGAACTAGAAAGTTCTTTTTCTAGTTATCGCAATTCTAGTTATATGAATAATGAATCTACGAATGAAGATTCCTTATACAATCGTTCCATTTACGATACTCAATCTAGTTGGAATAATCACATTACTAGTTGCATTGACAGTTATCTTCAGTCTCAAATCTGTATTGATACGTCCATTGTAAGTGATAGTAGTGACGGTTACATTTCTAGGTGCGTTTTTGATAAACGTAAAACTAGTAGTGAAGGTGGGGGGTCCAGTATACGAACCCGCGCGAAGAGTAGTGATTTAACTCTAAGAGAAAGGCCTAGTGATCTCGATGCAACTCAAAAATACAGGCATTTGTGGGTTCAATGCGAAAATTGTTATGGATTAAATTATAAGAAATTTTTGAAATCAAAAATGAATATTTGTGAACAGTGTGGATACCATTTGAAAATGGGTAGTTCAGAAAGAATCGAAATTTCGATCGACCCCGGTACTTGGGACCCTATGGATGAAGACATGGTCTCTCTGGATCCCATTGGATTTCATTCGGAGGAGGAGCCTTATAAAGATCGTATTGATTCTTATCAAAGAAAGACAGGATTAACTGAGGCTGTTCAAACAGGCGTAGGTCAACTAAATGGTATTCCCGTAGCAATTGGGGTTATGGATTTTCAGTTTATGGGGGGTAGTATGGGATCCGTAGTCGGGGAGAAAATCACCCGTTTGATTGAGTACGCTACTAATCAATTTCTACCTCTTATTATAGTGTGCGCTTCGGGGGGAGCGCGCATGCAAGAAGGGAGTTTGAGCCTGATGCAAATGGCTAAAATATCGTCTGCTTTATATGATTATCAATCAAATAAAAAGTTATTGTATGTATCAATCCTTACATCTCCTACTACTGGTGGGGTAACAGCTAGTTTTGGTATGTTGGGAGATATTATTATTGCCGAACCAAATTCCTACATTGCATTTGCGGGTAAAAGAGTAATTGAACAAACATTGAATAAAACAGTACCCGAAGGTTCACAAGCGGCTGAATATTTATTCCAGAAGGGCTTATTCGACCTAATCGTACCGCGTAATCTTTTAAAAAGCGTTCTGAGTGAGTTATTTAAGCTCCACGCCTTCTTTCCTTTGAATTCGAATTCAATCAAGTAGAGCGCACTAAGTTCAATTATTTTATTTGTAGCAAACAAAAAAAGTAGTTAGCTTATCCGAATCTTAGCTTATCGGAATCAAAGTAACTAAAAAGGGAGTTTTCTTTGGCGACCTAAGATCTAATTGTAGAAAGAATCAAAATCAAAAGTTGCGTATAACTCTTTTTTTTTTTTACCTAGATTCCCGATTACTAATTAAGAAGTCTCTATCAACAAGATAAAAACGTGAGTTCTTCCTTTCGTGAAATTAGGAAAATAAAACGAATTTCATCTTACGTATATAATCAAATTCAAATTATAGAAAAAATAGATATATAGTTTTATATCTTTCTCCATCTCCCGAAAATCCCGTTTTCACTAAAAATCCCGGTTGTGTCGCATTCTAATGAATCTTTCAATAATTTGTAAGAAACTCTTTATTAAATATTAAAATGAAATTCAAAGACAAGAACAAAACACAAAGAAACGAAGAAAAATAAAATGGATTATCATATGTATCTTTCATATAGATAGATGAATAAGTCCATTTATTTAGTTCTACATTCCTTGGACTTATTCTATATACTCACTTAGATACTTAATATCTCTAATCTACGAATTCATAATAATTACAATTATTAATTATAATTAGTATAAATATAAAATATGATATTAAAAAAAAATAAGAACAGGTACAAATAATAAATCGAGGTACCCCATTTTATGACAACTTTCAATTTTCCCTCTATTTTTGTGCCTTTAGTAGGCCTAGTATTTCCGGCAATTGCAATGGGTTCTTTATTTCTTTATGTTCAAAAAAACAAGATTGTTTAGATCCGAGGGGACCCAGTCTCATTCTTTTTTTTTTTTTTAACTTAGACTTGTAGCATAACACAGATATTTATTTCGGAAAAGAAAATATAGTAGAACATGTGATTTCCGCCGAACATAAAGGAAAAAGCTCTTATGTCTGCAGAAAATGATCTATAGATAACTGAATTCTAGCCAGTTTCAAATAGATCAGGATCGCTGGATGCCTAAAATGTAAAGTTGGTGGATCTATATATATATCAATATGTATATTGGGATCATATGAGGGGTATGTTATTATTTTAGATCTAAACAATTTGATGAATTACTCCTAAAAGTTCCCATTAAACTAGTGCTAGTTCACATCAAACTAGTGCTAGTTGATGAAAGTTCATTCGGAAACAAAAAAAGTAAAGTCAAAATCATTTGGGGTATTCTCTCAATTTCAATAAAATGCAATCGGATCAAGTATGAGTTGGCGATCAGAAGATACATGGATAGAACTTATAACGGGGTCTCGAAAACTAAGTAATTTTTGTTGGGCCCTTATCGTTTTTTTAGGTTCATTAGGATTCTTGTTGGTTGGAACTTCCAGTTTTCTTGGTAGAAATTTGATATCTTTTGTTCCGTCTCAGCAAATCCTTTTTTTTCCACAGGGAATCGTGATGTCTTTCTACGGAATCGCGGGTCTCTTTATTAGTTCCTATTTGTGGTGCACAATTTCCTGGAATGTAGGTAGTGGTTATGATCGATTCGATAGAAAGGAAGGAATAGTGTGTATTTTTCGTTGGGGATTTCCTGGAAAAAATCGTCGCATATTCCTCCGATTCCTTATAAAAGATATTCAATCCGTTCGAATAGAAGTTAAAGAGGGTATTTATGCCCGTCGTGTCCTTTATATGGATATCAGAGGCCGGGGGGCTATTCCGTTGACCCGTACTGATGAGAATTTAACTCCACGAGAAATTGAACAAAAAGCCGCGGAATTGGCCTATTTCTTGCGCGTACCAATTGAAGTATTTTGATTTTGAGAAAAGGAACTGGGCGGAAGAACGAATGCTTTCTCGGCAGGAGGGAAAAAACGCAAGAATCCTTTTAGTTTTTCTATAACTAAATGATACTTTAGATGCAGATAAACCATATCTTGTAAATTATTTTCTTTGTCAATCGACCTTTTTACTTGTTTTGCCGCTTATTTTTTTGACCATCACAATATCTTTTTCTCGATTATTCTATTCTTGACTATGGGGAATCGTTGGAATTTTTTTTTTCGAAATACTGGATATTTTGATAGAATAAGGGGTTCTTTCGTCTCAAAATCTCAATAATATTCATTTCTTCAAATTTCGGCCATTCATCGAAAGGAGACATTTGTTTGGAATTTGATGAATTGAGGTATCTAGCAACACTATTTTGTATTATTTCTTCAGTCGAACTTGAAGTGGAGTCTTAGTCTATTTCTGTATTCTTTCTAGATTCAAAACAAAATCACAAATAAAATAGATTCATAGGTTTGATGCCCTGTCTAGAACTCATGTTTGAAAGAAATATTCGATTACATAAAGTCCGACAAATGGAGTGGGTTAATTAAAAATTAACAGGCGAAAAATGGCAAAAAAGAAAGCATTCACTCCTCTTTTGTATCTTGCATCTATAGTATTTTTGCCCTGGTGGATTTCTCTCTCATTTACTAAAAATATGGAATCTTGGGTTATTAATTGGGCAAATATCGGCCAATCCGAAATTTTTTTGAATGATATTCAAGAAAAAAGTATTCTAGAAAAGTTCATAGAATTAGAAGAAATCCTCTTCTTGGAAGAAATGATCAAGGAATACTCGGAGACATATCTACAAAAGCTTCTTATAGGAATCCACAAAGAAACGATCCAATTAATCAAGATACACAACGAGGATCGTATCCATACAATTTTACACTTCTCGACAAATATAATCTGTTTTGTTATTTTAAGTGGTTTTTCTATTTTAGGTAATGAAGAACTTGTTATTCTTAATTCTTGGACTCAGGAATTCCTATATAACTTAAGTGATACAGTAAAAGCTTTTTCAATTCTTTTATTAACCGATTTATGTATCGGATTTCATTCACCCCACGGCTGGGAACTAATGATTGGTTCTGTATACAAAGATTTTGGATTTGGTCATAATGATCAAATTATATCTAGTCTTGTTTCCACTTTTCCGGTTATTCTCGATACTATTTTTAAATATTGGATTTTTCGTTATTTAAATCGTGTATCTCCGTCACTTGTAGTTATTTATCATTCAATGAATGATTGATAAATGATCCACCAATATTAATCCAATTAGAACGTTTCTTACTTTGTAGTTCTACATAAGTATTAAAAACATTCTATCTGGGGGGTTTTCATACTATTTTTATAGTATAGTATTCCAGTAAAATGATTCCAATAAATAGCAGAATCGTGGATAGGAAACTATACTAGCGACCTACCCAATTTATTGTAGAAATTTTCAGACCAATGATTAGACTATGCAAACTAGAAATACTTTTTCTTGGATAAAGGAACATATTACTCGATCTATTTCCGTATCGCTCATCATATATATCATAACTCAGACATCCGTTTCAAGTGCATATCCCATTTTTGCGCAGCAGGGTTATGAAAATCCACGAGAAGCGACCGGGCGTATTGTATGTGCCAATTGTCATTTAGCTAATAAGCCCGTGGATATTGAGGTTCCACAAGCAGTACTTCCCGATACTATATTTGAAGCAGTTGTTCGAATTCCTTATGATAAGCAAGTGAAACAAGTCCTTGCTAATGGTAAGAAAGGGGGTTTGAATGTGGGGGCTGTTCTTATTTTACCGGAGGGGTTTGAATTAGCTCCTTCCGATCGTATTTCTCCCGAGATGAAAGAAAAGATAGGAAATTTGTCTTTTCTGAGCTACCGCCCTAATAAAAAAAATATTCTTGTAATAGGGCCTGTTCCCGGCCAGAAATATAGTGAAATCACCTTTCCTATTCT